ACCTAACTAAGAGAATGGTATTTACTGAGAGAAGTAGTACGAGGAGCTAGATTGTTGCTGTCTTCTTTTTGGCAGTGGGATAGGGAAACTGTGAGGACTGAACTTTCACTTTCTTACTTGAACTCATAGCTCTTTCTCTTTTTATCTTTTGAGAGCTGTATGTAACTACAGTTCTTTATGGGCTGGGGAAATCTCCTAAATTACAAGAGAGGAAGATAGAGTTAGCATTGATTGGGAAGGAAGGAACTAGTAATCCATTTAAGAGGACTTTACCCTAGAAAAAGTAAAAGGGAGGGAAGGAACTGACTTTTTCTAACTCGGAATGAATTGGAAGTGCGAGATGCACTAATCGGAAAGAGACTCTCTCTTGACCTGACTTTCCCTATTGGCTTTGACTGCGGTAAGTAATTCACTCAAACCGATTCCATTTATGGATACTTGGAGGGTGGGAAAACTCTTTCTTTTATCAGGATTAAAGGCTTAGCCGCCTGACTCACTCCGGATAGAAAGATTGAGGGGGTCAGACACGGCGGAGACTTTCATTGAATATGGGATTGAGACTACGACTGGAATGGAATTGCTCCGTTGATAGATCCAGATTCGCATCCGCCCATCTAAGAGATTTCTTCGTGCCGGGTCGTGAGCTATGTGGAGCGATAAAAAAAATGGGATCTATTGGGCTTTCACCTGCACTGCCTTCGCCTAGGACATTAGAAAGGGCGAGAAAGGGCTTGCTGCTGGTTCGGAACTCCCCTATCTATTTGAATTGATTTACAGCGCCTATTTTCAAGCTTATAAAAGGAATTGCTTCTATTAACTTTAAAGAGTGTCTCTCCTGTCCGGCTCGATATGAACAAGGTAGGCTGGTAGGTGGGTAGGCTTCTATCCGACTAGTAGGACATGCAGTTCTCCCCTTAGCCTTAGGGCAGGCACGAAATCAATTAACAGCTTATAAAGAAAAGAGGACGACTTAAGACAGCAAGAACGGCCAAAAGAAGTAAGTCACTTGCAAGCCCAGGAAGAATTAAAAGAAATCGATGAATGTGTCCCGACCAAGCAACGAAGAAGCGCTAGCAGATGAGATTGGACCTATATAGACTAGGAAACACAGGGAAAGACAGTCTTGGGGGTCCCCAAAACAGAGTGAGAACTAGCCCTTTGAGGAGCTCTCTAAGCTGTCTAACTCTCTATTACCATATGCAGAGGGAAACCAGGTTCAATAGCCGGATAGAGTAAGAAAACAACTAAATAGAAATGAGTACTTGCTACGGGTGAAGGAGTAAAGAGTTTCAAGAAAAAATATCCTTAATGCGACTGCGGGAAGGCTGTTCCTGCTACATTTCGCTGGGGAAGAAAGAAGGAATTGAGTCCTTTCACATTATCACGGAAAAAGGGGATTGCCTATTAGTCAATTTTGACTGGAAAAAGACCCGGAACCCCATACCCTCTCATTCACTTACTATAGGCCGAGGAGCGTAGATTCATCTTACTTTTTATAAATGGAAAAAGAGACATAAGTCACGCATTCGAGCAAGAGCCTTTGCCTTTCTTCGCTATGTAAATAGAGGGCCGGAGGAAGAAGTGCCAGAACCTCAACAAAAGAATTAAGGTGATAGAGTCTTACAGGAGACGCTAGGCTTCGGAATTGAATGGAATGATTCCTCTCCCTTGGTTGCCTTCACTGCCCGTGAATCCCTTCTCTTTTTCTATTCCAGTAGTCTTATGCGGTCTGGTCTGTCCATTAGTTGCTTAACTCATAGTAGTTAGGAGGTTGTTGTCCTAATGAGTGTAGCGGAGTGCTCCCTATCCTATTACTCATCTATAGGGCTCTCACCCTAGCTTTCCCTGTCTCTGCCTTTCTTTCCTAGTCCTGAGTTTTTCTTCTTGACTATTGCTTGGGATTGGGTTTGACACTATTCAATACTAAATATCTACTCGTGGAGGGAGGGGAGGCAATAGATTCATCTTAGGCGGTAAGCGAAGGAACTGTAGGGCTTAGGGCAGCGAGTGAGCCTCGGATTTTTCTTCAATAGGCTCTAGGGGAGGTGAGAAGAGAGCCAATAGCTATTATAGAAGGACTTAACAATTCATGGCATGAATTAGAGTTGAAGGAAGAAAGACATGAAATGCTAGAAAGATGGAATCTATGAATGAGCTCTTTCGTCTAAGCCTAGAACTAGGCAAGAGCAAGGAATGGACTTTAAGTGAGTTAAAACCGGAAGGAGGGGACAAAGGTCAGTTCTATAAGGCAAGAAAGCAAGATCAGAAGAAGGAGCAATGCAGAATAACTAAGCATGACAAGGAGAGGATAGCTAGACTTTCAAAGACAGTAGCAATGGCAAGGAGACTAATCCCGATATTCTTTCCCTAGCAATTGGAGGATTCTATTGATCCAAGACCTGTATGTAGACCTGGGCCTCCCCCGCTTTCAGTTAAGGCCAGAAAGAATTATCTTACCTTTCTCTTCTGTCAGTCTTTGAAGTTTCCTTTCTTTGAAAAC